CTAGAACGTCCATGGATTTTATCATCAACTTGATGAATTAATTTTAAAATATAGGACTTTCCTATTAAGACAGGTTGTTCAAAAGGATTTCCTGTTCTTCCATCAAATATTCTGCTTTTTCCCGGATATTCCGGTTCAAATACCCATGGATTTTTTGTTTGCTTACTGGCTTCATATAATTCAGAAAACACTAGCTTTCTCGAAGCCTCTTGCTCATATCTCTCATCAAAAGATGCTATTCTATAATGTCTTTTTAACAGATCTCCCGCTAACCCGAGCGAACATTCAAATATCTGTCCCACATTCATTCGTGATGGTACTCCTAATGGGTTGAAGACCATATCAACAGGTGTTCCATCTTGCAAATAAGGCATATCTTGTCTAGGCAAAATTTTGGAAATGATACCTTTATTCCCATGTCTTCCAGCTACTTTATCACCTACTTTGATTTCACGTTTCTGTGAAATATATACACGAATCATTTCTAAATTATAACTGGAACCCCCCCTTTTCCGGATCCATCTCACGTCAATAACGCGCCCTCTTCCGCCTATAGGTAGTTTTAGAGAAGTTTCTTTTGCAGTGGATACCTGAATTCCAAGAATGGCTCTTAATAATCTATCCTCTGGAGCATACGAGGATTCGTTTGCCGTCTGAGGCCTTAATTTTCCTACTAAAATATCACCTGTTTCTACCCAAGATCCCAGCATCACAACTCCATTTCTGTCTAAATTGCGGAGTAAATGAGCCTCTAGATGTGGTATTTCCCTAGTGATTCTTTCAGGTCCTTGGCTTGTCATATGAGTCTGAATTTCATATTTCCGGATGTGAAAAGAAGTATAAATATCTTCATATACCAAACGTTCGCTAATTAGTACTGCGTCTTCAAAATTGTAACCTTCCCATGGCATATAAGCTACTAATACGTTTTTTCCTAAAGTGAGTTCCCCACCAACTGTAGCCGCACCGTCCGCTAAAATTTGTCCCTTTTTAATGCATTTACCTCGCGAAACCTGAGGTTTTTGATGCATACAAGTATTTTTGTTGGAACGTTGACAGATAACTAATGGAATACTTATAGTAGTGTCTCCGTTACTTGCAAAAAGAATCTTGTGAGGATCAGTATAAATGATCTTTCCCTCGTGTTCGGCTATAGCGGAAACCCCCGAATCTAGAGCCGTTTGACGTTCCAGTCCAGTTCCAACAATGCACCTCTCGGACTGAGAAAGCGGAACTGCTTGGCGCTGCATATTAGAACTCATTAAAGCCCGATTCGCATCATTATGCTCGATAAAAGGAATGAGAGAAGCTCCAATAGAAAAATATTGGAAGGGAAAAATACTTCTAAGATTAATTTGTTCCCATGCAATAGTCAGGAACTCTTGACGGTATCGAGCTGGAACAACCTGTTCTTCCTGAATACTCTGATTCAAGGCCAAAGAATTTCCAGCTGCTACCCTATAATATTCATCTCTATTTGGTGATAAATAAACTATCTGTGCCTCCTTTTTTGATCTTTCAGATATTTCATAAAACGGACTCTTTATGGATCCCCAATGGCCAATCCTCACATGAATGGCTAAGGATCCAATAAGTCCAACATTGATTCCTTCGGACGTATCAATTGGACAAATACGTCCATAGTGGCTAGGATGAATATCTCGTATCCGAAAACTAGCAGTTTTACCCGTCAATCCTCCAGGACCCAAATAACTCAATTTTCGCCCATGAACAATTTGTGTCAATGGATTAGTTCGATCCAAAACTTGAGATAAAGGATGTAGGCCAAAAAACGATTCATAAGTGGTTGTTAATGAAGTTGAAGTTACCAAATTTTGAGGAGTCGGTATCAATTTATGACGAATTGCTCCAGATATAGTTCCTCGAACTGCGTTTTCTAAACGAACAAGAGCCAGTCCAAATTGATCCTGTAACAAGTCCGCTATAGAACGAATACGTTTATTTTTCAAGTGATTCATATCATCAAGTGTACCCATTCCAAATTTCATTCCGATCAAATGATCCACAGCAGCCAATACATCTCGTGGTAACAAAAATGTATTGTTCTGAGGTATATCAAGATTCAGTCTACGGTTCATATTTCGTCGACCAATCCTTCCTAATTCACATCTTTGTTGAAAAAATTTCTTTTGTAATTCCTTACATAAGGACTCAGAAAATATCGGATCCCCGCCTACACAAGCAAATTGTTGATAAAATTCCAAAATAGCACTTTCTTTTGACCCAATCTTTTTTTTCTCCTTATCATTCAGATTAAGGAAAGACAAGAAAATTTCAGGGTAACAAACATTATCCAGAATTTCTCTTAGATTCGAACCCATAGCCGACGATAGAACTAGAATAGATATTTTTTGTTTCCTACTCACACGGGCCCATATCCTTGATTTTCTATCAATCTCTAATTCTGATCTCCCCCCCCAATCTGATATTATGGTGCTGGTATAGACAGAAATTCCGTTATGGTCCAATTCTGAACGGTAGTAAATACCAGGACTTTGCAATATTTGATTGATCACAATTCTGTATATTCCATTTACTATAAAGGTTCCCAGGGAATTCATTATTGGAATGTTTCCGATAAAAATGGTTTCTTCTTGCATATCTCTACCGGTTTTCCAAATTAATCCCGCGGGTACATATAATTCAGAAGAATATGTGAGTGATTCATACACAGCATTTCTTTCGTTTATCAAGGGTTCCACCAATTGATATCTTTCTACAAATAATTTAAATTCAATTTCTTGATCTGTGTCTTCAATTTTCGGAAACTTATGAAATTCTTCCGTCAAGCCCTCATTAATAAACCTACAAAATCCCTCAAATTGGATCTGACTAAATCCAGGTATTGTCGACATTCCCTCATTTCCATCATTCCAGAGCATCTTAATTTTCAGTTTCCCCTTTATCGAAAAATCCCATTATTAGCTCACTATTTATCGAACCATATGGATCGATTTCGCAATGATGGAATGTATATTCTGTTTACTGAATCACATGAAATTTTAGACAACCCTGTAAATGTACTTCATACGTATGAGAACGGAAATGAGACAGAGGAATGAAGAGCATTTTCGACGCAAGACAAGTTCGAATTTGCGACAGGTACAAATGGAAATGAATTTATAAAGCATTCCCAGAATAATTCCGTCACTTACACTTATAGAGTCTTATATAGAATATAAAAATTCATCCAACTTCTACCTATTATTATGATAATACGATTAGATTGATTGGGTACCAAAAAAATAAATGGATTCAGAATGAAATCGAATCTCTATGAATGAGATAAAGAAAGTCAGTACCAGTAGTAATACGGTTTCCCCTTAAGTTAAAGTTAATTTTATTTCATGTTGAAAAAAAAAAATTTCGGATTTTTTTACTTTTACTATATATAAATATAATTTGACTATTACTATATTTTAATTTTACTATATATAATATATGGGTTTATGGAATATGATTGAATTCCGTAATAGGAATAATATTTCCTAAGTAAAGTATATGCCGGTATAGCTATCCACCTATCCACATATCTCATCTCATCTTTTTTTTTATAGCAATTTTGCTTGTGGCAACAGAAGTCAGGTCACACTATATCATAATTTCCATTTTTTCTATTATAGAATATAGAAAACGAAAAAAAAAAGCACGACGATTCCCTATAAGGATATGGGATATGTACATAAAAAAGACTCGTCCCGGTATATGTGTAACAATTTTTGTTTTTGGGGTGTGGGTTTACATATACACATATCATATATATTGTTATATTTGAATTGATTTGTTATGCCAGTAAGGAAAGGCAACAATTTGAGATACAAATTGAAGAACTTTTCACTAATTCAAAAAAAAAAAAAAAAATAGTTAATGGTTCCAATTTGCACTAAATTTTTCAGTCTGTGACCGAAAATCCATTTTTTACCTTTTCAATGGAAAGAGAAGGGGAGTTTTTAAGGGGTGTGATAACCAATCGAAGAGAATAATTGGATTGGATAAAAAAAAAAAAGAATTAGTAATAGAATCTTAATATGGATGAATACTCTTTTTTTACCCATTTTATATTTTTTTTTTTGAGATTTGGATCGGATTTGGCGACATGGCCAAGTGGTAAGGCAGGGGACTGCAAATCCTTTATCCCCAGTTCAAATCTGGGTGTCGCCTGATCAACAAAAAACGGGGGATTTCTTATTCTACTGATTTAATTCGACGAATTTTGTCCCCGGAGCCGGAGAAGTATAAGCCTATCGATAGTTTTTTTTTATCAAAATCTGGTCCTTGGGTGTGGCTCAAACCGATACAAATAGGGATGAAGTGAGTCTTAACTTAGTAATATGATTGACTCTCACTATTTTTTTTTTTTGAAAAAAAAATAGTGAGAGTCAATTCTGGGATTCAGAACGACGAAAATAAGAGGTCGAAAGTATCCAAAGGTTCCTAAAAGACAATCCATTTTTCTCCTAGGATTGAAGAAGAGATTGTACGAAAGAGTATCAAGAATTCCTAATTCTTTTTCACTACCATTACTCAAATTGTGTCTACTGACTCCATCTGGAATTAGATTGGATAGGCTGATGGGAAATCCATTTAAGAGTTGTGGAAAGGATTGAAGAAACTTTGTATCCAGACTAACGAGGGTCTCTGAGTAATCAAACATTCAATCAGGATAGTCGGTCAACTCTTATTTTTATAGAGTAAAAGTAAAGGTCGAAAAAAAGGGTAACAAACAATAGGTCTTAGTATTCCCACATGTTTCATTTCATTAGGATAGAAGTATTCCTTTGCTATCTAATTTTTCAAGAAAAGGTATGTGTATCATATCTGTACTTAATACTTATACTTCCCAATTTTACCAGAAATCTTAGAATATTGTTACAAGTATATTCATTGGATTGGTTCATTAATAGCTTTAAGTCAGAATTCTATTTTGACTCTGCGCCATTAATTCCACTATGATTATTGATCAATAATTAAATAATTCCTTCATAGAGATAGGAGACATAATTCATATGGATATTGTAAGTCTCGCTTGGGCTGCTTTAATGGTAGTCTTTACATTTTCCCTCTCACTCGTAGTATGGGGAAGGAGTGGACTTTAGGGAGGGGTACTACTAGTAATTGTATGAATTGTTTAATTGAGCGTTTTGCGAAGCTTTTTCTTTTTTAAGAATGTCTCTGTTTCAAAATTATACTGAAATACAGTAATGAATAAGAAAATACAATAATGAATAATAACCATTCGATCAAACAATGAATGATTACTTTACTATAGTTCTATTTCGAAACTCAAATCGACGCATGATAGGAAAATTTTTTCAACCGGATTCTTCCTAAACATTCTATTTTAATAAACCAGTTCTTACCAGAATTATGGATATTACAATGAACAAAAACCAGAAATGGGTTTTTTATTTTTTTCTTTATTTGTTTCCCTCTTTTTTTACTTTTACTGTTCTAAGAGAACATAAAGTCGTTCCGCTAATCTAATTAGATTATGGCAATACATACTTTCTATTGGAAGTGACTAGTTGTTGTCCAAACCAAAGAAAAGAGGTTCTACACATAAGAAGATTAGATCCTTCTTTCGTTGCACGATTCACGTATCGTGTATTTCACCTTTCTTTTAGACTCCTCTCCATTCCATTTTTTATGCTTAAGACATGAGATGAGTCAAAAAAGCATAAAAAATGGAATGGAGAGGAGTCTACTCTATTAACCTATTCCCTTTTACATTTTACAAATCTGAATAAATTATCATAGAATAGAACTCCGCGGATCATGTTTTCTGTTAATGGATCAAGCAATAGCTTCTTGTGGTGGGAAATCTAAAAAAAGAAAAAGATTCTTTGGTTTCGTTTTCTCTTTTTTTATTTATTTTGAAATTTCTAATAGATTAGTATACGCCCATATTATTCTTGCTCCATTGATTCTTTTGATGGATCTCAGGATCTATCCTATATAAATAAATTCTAAAATAGGTTAAGAATTAGAACAGTTGGCCTTCGATTATTTTGGATCGATCGAAATACACACAGGTAAATGTAGCAAAAAAAAAAAAAAAAAAAAGAATTGGGCTGCTATTTTGATGTACTATTTAGATATACATCTAATCCATGTACATACATATTGTATATTGATCTAGATATAGATATGGGCTTCTTTTTTTTTTTAAAGTCTATATCCGTATACAATACAACTTTCTATGAAAATAATGAATATGATAATATATACTATATAATAGTATATAACTATACAATACTAGATAGTATGGTATGTATGGTATAAAGAATTATATATAATTCTTTATACCATACTATCTAGGCTTAGATACTACTATCTCAGATACTTATTATCTCAGATACTTATGATTCCAGCCAGATCATTTCGTTTAAGACTTGAAGTTTGAATTCCTTTCTTCAATCATTGATAAGAACTAATAATTCAAGTTTCAATCAAATTAATCATTTTGACTGACTGTTTTTACGTAGATAATAAGTAAAAAAGCAGTAGGAACTAGAATGAACAGTGCAGTAGCAATAAATGCGAGAATATTTACTTCCATAATCTCCTTTTTTTTTACTTCGCAATAACTCGGGATCTAATCCCATAGAGATGAGAAATTGGATTCCTGTAAATTCAATGGGATGAATTGCATCCTGATGATACTGAATCGGATCAGTATTATGAATAACAATATATGATTTATCAAATAAATTCATCGTCGAGAATTGAATAGTATAACATAGGAAGATCCTTTATCTATACTAAATCTGAAAAAAAAAAGGATTCTTTATTGGATCAGGAAATTTACATCCTTTTCCACTTTTTCTTTTCTATAAATAACCCAACCCTATCGTCTTCCCTATATATTCCTCCTTCGTTATATTATACTTATACATACAATTATGAGGTATTATATGACTGGTATGGTATTCTATGGATGACCCACAGATCCAAAGAAAAGAGTAGGAGTGAGATGGAAAAAGGACAAGTTAAGTAGAAAAAATCGAATATAATTCCAATGAATTTAATAAAAAGGAGTGTTACTCGTTCTCCTCTTTTATTTTATATTTTATTAGTATTTCTTCCTTTGGGACTGGAACTGGAAGGCATACATAAAAAATTGAGTGTGCAATTTAGTTTATTTGAATGAAAATGAGATAGATTGTTTCCAATTAGTCATTGAGGATACCCTCCCCCCCCCAAAAAAAAAAGTTGGAGCTCAAAGGGATTTTCATTTACCCCGACAAGTACTCTGTCGAGGCACTTATGTTAAGTTCGTTGTGTCTCGTACAATAAACGAATACAATTTGCATATGTACTCCGGTAAAAAGGGGTACTCTTTTCTATTTTATTCATCAAGAATATTAAAAAACAAAAGTGGACAAGTATCTCTTAAATTCAAATAGTAAAGTAAATATAAGAATACTACCGATTGTACGAATCTAACTATTATGTTATGTCTCTCTCTTATCAATCGGCACTAATGAAAGAAATGGAAATTCCCTTATTTGTCTGATAATAAATACGAAATAAAAACAAAAGAAATAGGGATCCCGCTGGGTATTAGCTCTTGCTCCCTCTTTATTTTTTTTTTTCACGTTAAATAAATTTATCCATTTATTTATTTAACGGATCGGATCCTAGTTCGGGACTGACGGGGCTCGAACCCGCAGCTTCCGCCTTGACAGGGCGGTGCTCTGACCAATTGAACTACAATCCCAGCGAGGTGTATGGTATACATATTCTTAAAGGTTCAAAAAAAAACCATTTTATTTTCGTCGTCGTGTTGTAAGAGAGACATGAATGATATACTAACTGATATTATATACACATAGATATGGACTATACTGAAAGTAACACAGAGATATGGACTATAGTCAAAGTAACACAAATTACTAGTAACCCATGTTTTTTTAGTGCCAAAAATGGATAATCAACCTTTCGACGAGAAAAAACTATTTTTCTTTTCATAATCAAAGATTATGTATTACCAATCTAGAGTCTTAGAAAGATCAGAATGAATCAGAAAAACATGGATACATAAGAAAAAATGCTTGATCCGTAAAAGAGAAGGATTCCATTTTTATGGAGGACAAATTTCTTATATCATTGGTTATATCATATTTATGGAGCGGCGAATTTTTGGGCCGAGCTGGATTTGAACCAGCGTAGACATATCGCCAACGAATTTACAGTCCGTCCCCATTAACCGCTCGGGCATCGACCCAGGAAGAATTCATTCTAGGCTTATGGATAATCCATAATCAACTTCCTTTCGTAGTACCCCCAGGGGAAGTCGAATCCCCGCTGCCTCCTTGAAAGAGAGATGTCCTGAACCACTAGACGATAGGGGCATATCCGCCCGACTGTCATCATACTATGATGATAGTATGTATAGTTTTTTGGAATTGTCAATATAATCTAATGATATGACTAAATCCGAACACTTTTTTTTTTCAACTTTTGTGTTATGATTCCATAGAATTTTTTATTGGATGGGAATAAATGAACCGTCCAATTTTCATTTATTTATTTTTTTGCTTTATTTAATTTGTATTTATATAAAATACTATATCTATATATAGTATATATACTATAGCGAAAGCGAAAGGAGGTATAGGATTCTGTCCGTTCAGGCAGTGATTGGTCCAGCATAACGGAAAAGAGTGTAAAAACTCACTAAATTTCTTTTCTTCTTCACTCATTCATTTTAACTTAAAACTCGTTGCTTCCTTCCGTTGCTTCCTTCATTGTTCAGATAAAATAGGCCATGCATATCACTATACTCACATTAAGTCAGAAAATTCAAAAACGATAGAAATTCTCTTTTTTACTTTTTTATAAAAATTTGGTTCAGGGTACGAATACCTTCATCACATAATTCAATAAAATCTATTGAATCTATGCCAGTGTCAGATTGGTACATGTATCAATCGAGTAAATCTCGTTTTGATTGGTCAATAAAAGGAAACAGGCGGGGTTGGTCTTGAAACAATTCATTGCATTATTAAAATAAAATTGACCCGCTTCACCTTTTGAGGGTAAATCGAATTGATCCTTTACTTTATTTTATAAATATAAATGAAACCCCTATGTATATGATATGTACATGATATATACATATATTATTTATATTTGTTTGCAGTGCAGTAGACTCATAATGAAAATGGCTATAATTCATGAATTGAATACAAAGGGCCCTCTTAACTCAGTGGTAGAGTAACGCCATGGTAAGGCGTAAGTCATCGGTTCAAATCCGATAAGGGGCTTTTTTCACTAAACTAAAGTTTTAGTCTTCGTTTTCGGTGTAGAATAGAGATATTCTTTTTATTTGTAAAAAGCAAATGGTAACCACCATTATAATGACTTTTTATTATTACGAGTTATAGTTAGAAAGTTTATTAAAAAATGAAACATTATTAATTATTAATTCATTATTATTAGTTACTATTTATACTTATAGTAACTAATAATTGTAGTTATTAGAACTAGTCTATCCTCTCCTGTAATGAGAGAGTAGTTTTTTTCATGTTTAATTATTAAAATTGTTGTTTGTTGACAGGAATATTCTAGAATTAGATGTCCAATTATTTTTATGAAATGTCCAATCACTATTATGAATTACCAAACCAAAGTATTCTTACTTCTCCATTGTTCTTATCAAACCCAGCATAAAATTTTAAATAAAGAAAAGGTAAGTGGACCTAACCCATCGAATGACGACTATATCAGCTATTCTGATATTTAAATTCGATATAGATTAAATTGTACAAGCGGGTTTTTTTATTTCCTTATCCCGCGCAAGGCAAGAATTTGTCGATATTTCCAATTTCATCAATCTTCTTCTTCTTGCTGGATACTCCGTGGGAATAAATCGATATTTTTTTTCGCTACATATAAAACATATAAAAGTAAAAGTTTATACATAAAATAAAAAAAAAAAAAAAATATATATATATATATATATTTTTTAAATATC